TATCAATTAGATCTTTTATCCATAGAAAAAAGTATCTAGGCATATATATATTCTATTTCTTCCTATTTTGACTTCTATGAAGTTTCTTTCTTTGCTACAGCTCATAAAAATCGTTGTTTCGAACGATATATATGTAGAAAGCCTATTTCTATTTTTTTTGTCTAGTATTTAGTACTATTAGTGGAGGTTCTTTTCTTTTTCTTTCTATAGTGGAGATAGTCGCACGTAATGACAGATCACGGCCATATTGTTAAAAGCTTGAGGTAAGAAAGGGTTTCGTTCGAGTGCCCGAAAATAGTATTCCAAAGCTTTTGTATGTTCTCCGTTACTTGTGTGGATAAGGCCTATGTTATAAAGTATATAACTTCGATCATAGGGATCAATTTCCAGTCGCATAGCCTCATAATAATTCTGTAAAGCTTCCGCATAATTTCCTTCAGATTGAGCCGACATCCGTTACGGTCGTCATTCGGTTCAAAGAATCTCCGTTCCAGAACCGTACGTGAGATTGTCATCTCATACGGCTCCTCCTTTATGTGGATAATGATAAACATCCATGGAATCAAAAAAGATTGCAATATTCTCATTATCAACTGAGCGGGACTAGTGTTTTTACACGAAATCTCTAGCCAACCTTTCTGTAAAGGATCTTTTATTAACATTTAGTAAGTTATTACTGGATAAATCGTAACTTCAACAATTTATTTGTCCTCAACGCCGCTTAATTTCCCGGAATTAGTCACTTCAACAGTCTTCGATGGTTATATGGGTATCCAAAATACGAACGAGATGGATGTTTGTTGTCCCAACCATTCTAGTTAGTCCCGATCCCGATAAGAAAGGAAGTATTTTTTTACAAATTTTTCTCCTGTTGTTGATTCCCTAGCGTAGTGCTTCTTCCCCCATGCCGCCTATTGGTACTAGTGGAGTAGGATTCACCTAACCCCATACATAGGTATATATAGGTATAACCTTTCGCTTAATACTATAAACCTAAAATTGAAGCATATTGAGGCTGCATTAATCGGGAATACACGACAGAAGGGATTAATCGTTTTATTTCCAAACTTCACCTTCAGCAAGCGTAGGTTTTTTTTTCAATTTTTTTTTATTTGTCTCTGAAGAATGTATCTTTCTCCTAAGACTGAGATCCGTAAAAAAAAAAGAATAATCAAATCGCACCATCTCTGTAATAAGTGAATGCCTCTTTTTCTCCAGAAGTTGTCGGAATTATTCGTAATAAGATATTGGCTACAATGGTAAAGGTCTTATCAATAAAATTTCCATTTATCCGAGATCTAGTCATAGGGAGCAATCCATTCTATAATTTCATTTTTTATCGCGTGATAAAATAATTCCCCAAACAAAGGAATTGTACAATACAGTACGAAATAACGTAAAAATGGACTTATTAATCAAATTACTTTATTCTACGGTAGGCTTTGAAGTAGATTTTTTTTTTTTCAAAAAAAAAAAAAACAACAAATTCTTTCTATTTTTTTAGTTTCAATTGATTGTATTGTGTGCGCCTACGCAAATGGGATATAAATGCCTCACTATTCACTCGGTTTAGGGACATAATCATTATGTAGGAGAGATGGCCGAGTGGTTCAAGGCGTAGCATTGGAACTGCTATGTAGGCTTTTTGTTTACCGAGGGTTCGAATCCCTCTCTTTCCGCACCCTTACCAAGTTCATCAATGTTACTGACCTCAATGTTTGAAATAATAATAGATAACATTATTGCAACTTTGATATGCATTCTCTATTCCTAATTTCTTTCTGTAATATAGAAAACCAGTACCAAAATTTCCCCTGCCCCCAGAAGGGCCGCCGTATCTGTTACGTCAAGGTCTAATTTTCTCCAAAATACTAATAGGCCGCCGATATAATAGGACACGGATAGAGTCAAAGCAACATGCAATATAACTATATTGACCTTTTTATGTATTTTATGTATATGTATAAAAATAGTAATACTAATAAGCCTCCGATATAAAAGGACGCGTATAGAGTCAAAGCAATATTCAATATAACTAAAGCAATATTCAATATAACTATAGTGACCTTTTTATGTTTTTGTATAAAAATAGTCACATCATTCTTCTTTTTTTGAATGAATTTTAGTATATTTGTGGGATTTTCGAGTGGCATAATTTAAGTCTCCTTAAAAGTTCAAATTTATTCAATTTCTTTTTTATTCAATTTCTTTTTTATTCAATTTCTTTTTACTTATTCTATTTATGTGGATAAAGTGGGCAAGGAATAACAATTTTCCTACACCCACTTCTATACACGAATGGGGAAAAATACTCGGATCAAAATTCTTGTTATTTTAACGAGGTTTAAGTCTGACGAGAATAATATTCTACAACCAGCAATTCATTAATTTTCAAACCAACCCATTTCCTATCTATTATTTGATTGACTAATCCTTTATATTGGACTGGATGAAGAGTCAAATGGGTTGGCAATTGTTTGCGGGGGGCTGATTCAAGAGAATTTTGAATTAGAGTTCTCGATTTTTGTTCATCCTTGGCTGTAATAATATCTTCAGGTTTACAACGATAACTTGGTATATCTACTATACGACCATTAACTAAAACATGTCTGTGGTTAACTAATTGACGGGCTTGAGGAATAGTCGCAGCCATACCCAATCGAAAAAGTATGTTATCCAAACGCATTTCTAATAATTGGAGTAAAACCTGACCGGTTGACCCTTTCGCTTTTCCAGCGATACGAACGTATTTAAGCAATTGTCGTTCTGTAAGACCATAATGAAAACGCAATTTTTGTTTTTCTTCTAAACGAATACGATATTGAGATTTTTTACTGGAGAGCGATTGTTCTCTTCGAACTCTTCTAACTGGAAGCTCTTTTCTGGTTAGTCCTGGTAAAGACCCCAGACGGCGTATTTTTTTGAAACGAGGCCCTCTGTAACGTGACATAAACACTCCTTTTTAAAATGGAAAATCTCATAAAGAAAAATAAAAACTAAACTAAATGACAAATATTATATTCTAATAAATGAAGTGAAATCTACTTAAAGTATTGTACTAATGTAGTACAAAGAAGAATTGGAAAGATTCTATCAGTATCCGAATTGAATTCTATTCTATATCTATTTATTTTCCTAATATAAAAAGTATCCCTTATGTCAAAAATGAAAAAAAAAAATAGAGAAAAAAGCCGGCTATCGGAATCGAACCGATGACCCTCGCATTACAAATGCGATGCTCTAACCTCTGAGCTAAGCGGGCTCTCAGAACACAAATTGTGCATTTATTTATTTATCAGAATTCTTTCCTAAACTACTGGGATCCTAGTTATTAACTATTTAATATTAGCTCTTCATAACACAATTACTCTATCATAACATAATCAAATAAATACAAACATACAAAAAAATATAGAATATCCCATATTTATTTGATATTCTAGTATATAACATATGATAAAAATCGGAATAATTTTAAAATACGAATAAAAATTTTTTGAATTACCAGTTACCTAGAATACTCTTTTTATCCATTTATCTAATAATTAATAATTTATCAAATATTTTTTGATCCATAAAAAAAGAATTGGATAAACAAGAATTTTCATTTATATAGTAAGATTCTCTTTTTTTTTTAGTTTTGAATCCCATTTTTGAATATTTTCGATTCTTCAAATTTCTATTATTTATTATATTTTATCTATTTCGATTATAAATAATTCATATTTATTATATGTATTTATCCCGATCCTTATTATTTATATTTATTTTATATAATTTGAATTATTAAATAAAAGTAGAATGGAATTATATAGGAAGATTCTTTCTATGTATATATTCTTTGGATATATTTGAATATTCTAGAATACCTTCTATTTCATTCTATCTATATTAAAATATATATATATATAGAAAATAGTAAAGAGTATATAGAATATTATCTTCAATATAAATAAATAAATATTTTAAGATATATTAAATATTCTTTCTTAAGATTCTTCTTTTTTTTGAATTTTAAATTCAATAATGACTAATTAGATTACAGTTATTTATATTCAAAAATGATTATGCATTAAGATAAAATATGTAGAATGTATTTTATACATATAATATATCCATATCGATTTATACATATCCATTCGAATTCGAAAAAATTGGATGGATTATCCAAAGAAATTGGATTGGATAAGTAATTAAAAATTAGATCTTTCTATTGAATTTCTAACTGAATATCGAATTCTAAATTAAGAAATAGATTTTTATTATTTTCGTTTTGTTATTATAAGGTCTGTATCTGTCTGCTCGAAGGAAAAAAAGAATAGAACGTTAGAGTATTCTAAATTCTATCAAAAAAGAATAGAAGGGGGGGGACATCTAAAATAGAGATATATGTAGTATATATCTCTGTATATTGAATTGCGAATACAGAGATAATAGAATCATTTCTGATTCGACTAAATATGGGTATCTGATATAGATGAAAGAAAATCAAAAAAACAAATAGAAGGAAATTTTTCCCAACCCAATATGGGAGTAGGTTTCGAATAAATTCAACAGTTCCAGCATAGCATATAATTCTCATAATATAAATGAAAAAACATCCTAATGCGATATGATATCAATCTCAAAGAAAAAACGGGGGATATGGCGAAATTGGTAGACGCTACGGACTTAATTGGATTGAGCCTTGGTATGGAAACTTACCAAGTGAAAACTTTCAAATTCAGAGAAACCCTGGAATTCAAAATGGGCAATCCTGAGCCAAATCCTTCTTTCCGAAAACAAACAAATAAAAGTTCAGAAAGTGAAAATCAAAAAAGGATAGGTGCAGAGACTCAATGGAAGCTGTTCTAACAAATGGAGTTGACAACATTCAATTGATTAATGAAGATTTCTAACTTCTATTTGTAAATATTTGGATTCTATCACAATTGAAACATTAGAATCAAATCAATTACAACTGGAAGAAAAAATGACTGAATATTCATTGCTCAAATCAG